AAACCATGGATAAATCCAAGCGAACTTTTCTTAAATCCAAGCGATCTTTTCGTAAGCGTTTGCCCCCGATCCAATCGGGGGATCGAATTGATTATAAAAACATGAGTTTAATTAGTCGATTTATTAGTGAACAGGGAAAAATATTATCTAGACGAGTAAATAGATTGACCTTGAAACAACAACGATTAATTACTATTGCTATAAAACAAGCTCGTATTTTATCTTTGTTACCTTTTCTTAATAATGAGAAACAATTTGAAAGAACCGAGTCGACCACTAGAACTCCTAGTATTAGAGCCAGAAAAAGATAGGTTTACTCTTTATTCACTTGAATTCAAACCCCCATCCGAACCCAAAAGCGGATTTATATTTTGTTGGAAAAATCCAAGAATCCGGATTGAATTCTCGTGTCGTAAGAAAAAAAAGAAGAATCTGGGAAGAAGAAATTTTTTTATTGAACGTGTTGATTCATATTGATTTTGACTACTTTATTTTGACTACTTTCTCATATTTTCATTTTATCATATTCTATTCATTTTTATTTTTATTCGACCTTCCCGGAGTTCATTCTCCGGGCAACTCCGTTTAACCGGTGGATTCCTTCCAACTTACTTCTTTTATGATCTCATTGGAAATCATATAAAGACAATTCCTATTTGATATAGCTATTTGTGCAAGTATTTTACGATTAAGAAGCAACTGTCTCTTGTACAGATCATTTATGAATCTACTATAACTATAGCATACCCCCCTTTCGCGAATTGCTGCATTTATTCGAGTGATCCACAAACGACGAAAATTGATTTTTTGCCTATCCCTATCCCGATGAGCCGAAACCAAAGCTCTTATTTTTTGTTGAGTAATAGTTCGAGTAAGTCTTGAATGAGCCCCCCGAAAGCTTGATGCAAATAAACGAATTTTTGTTCTACGTCTCCGAGCGATATATCCCCGTCTAATTCTGGTCATTGAATAAATGAAACTTTAACGAATAACTAATAGATTTCCTTTCTTTCAGTTATTCTTTTGCCCCTTTCCTAGTATATTAATAACAAAACGGATTTTTCCAATGTATAAACTAATAATTCCAATGGCTTTGGCTACTATAACCTTCCCAACCACAATTTTTTCTTTTTTTTTCTAGGCATTTCACCTCGAAATACGAAATTGTACTATACTAGGTATTAAAAAAAGAAAAGTAATGATAAAGAAATAGTGGATTCCATCGTTTCTATGGTTACTTCTTAAACGGTGAGGTCTTCTCTATACACCGGAGCCTTTACTTCATTTAATCAATGTTATTGCTAACTTGTATAGTTCACATTCTTCGGCTCTACCCATGAATTATCCAGTAATAGGTCTTTCACAACGAGCTCTACCTATACAGTAACGGTATTTAATTATGAAGATTGGCTGGGTAGCTGACCCTGTTAGTCCGTTCTTGCAAGAGGGGTCTATGTTAACTAAGATTTCCTCCGCTTAATGGATAACCATTTGCTACCAATGGAGAATTGCTTCTCATCTTGAATTGAGGTGAGTGGATTTACACCAACAGAAACCATAAATTTCATACACAATAAAAGGGATATAATCGATTTTTAGATAGGAAATGTAGTTCGTTTTTCCGTTCTATCCTATTTGATCATTGATATTCGAACATTGTTCTCTTTCCTTTGTTCTAGTTCATGATCTGAACGAGTCGCACATACACCCTAGTACATGTTCCTCGACGCTGAGGGCATCCCCGAAGCGCGGGGGATTTTGTGACATTTCTAATTGGCTGTCTTGTATTTCTAATAAGTTGTTTAATCGTTGGCATGTTGAATCATATACATAATGGGCTGGTTTAGATCGATCCTAACCGGATGATTATGAATTACTTTTATTCAATAGAATAATAAAGAAAAGTCATAGAATATTAAACTCGGCAGGGTGAATTTCAGAATTGACGTGAAATCTAGGCTATTGTCATTCAACCGCTACAAGATCAACAATTCCATAAGCTTGGGCCTCTGTTGCTGACATAAAAACATCTCTTTCCATGTCTTCGGATACAACCCATAAGGGTTTGCCCGTTCTTTGTACATAAACCCTTGTCAGGGTTTCACGTAGTTTCAGCAGTTCTCCCACTTCCAGGATGAATTCTCCCGTTGCTACTTCAGAAAAAGAACCAGCAGGTTGATGGATCATTACCCTGATGATATAAGATAATAAAAGGTTTCTCTATTTTTCATGATGAGGGGAAGATACAAAGAAAGATAAAAGAATAACAAGAAAAAAAGATAGAATCGAACAACCGTACGGGCATTATGCATTGCATACGGCTCTACAATAAAATTGACCCTTACCTTCCATCAAATAAAGAAAAAAATAGGATCGATCAGACCCCGATCGGTAAATGATCAACTTACCACCCTTCCTTTCGGAGGAATTCAAAAATACTATGATGGCTCCGTTGCTTTATATATTTATTATATTTTTTTGTCTGTGATTTGTCTGTCAT